ATTGCGGGTTTACGTATTTCAGTTAAAAGACCCGAAGTAGCAAAGCCTTGGGTAAAAATAGTACTTGAGGCAGTTATTGTGGTTAAATAATTTTTTCTTATTTTGAAATAAGGGACTATATGAATAAGGGAGAAACTCCATGAAAGAAAGATTAATGATTCATATAAATCACTTAGTGGGAAATGGCCCGAATAAATCCAACGAGTGATTAATAATCCTGTTAGACATAAAAAAGTAACTATCATCCCCTTTTCTGACGAATCATATGATTTTATGATTTCATTGCCCAATAAGGTTATCAAATTAATTGTAATTACAATTGAAACAATCGAAAAGGAAATATGAGTGAATATATGCTCTAAAGTTGAAAATATCATAAAAATGAAAAAAGGGAGGGAATCCCCTAAATTAATATTAATTAAGAATTATAAATCGGGAATTGAATTTATTTTTATTATAGGATCTATTGGGTCTGTTTTAGAAGATGGCATGCCGCCACTCGGACTCGAACCGAGATGCTCTAGCACTGCTTCCTAAGAGCAGCGTGTCTACCGATTTCACCATAGCGGCTTGCTCGAACTAATAATAGCCTATTTATATTCAATCGTCGAGATTGAACAAGTCAATTCAATCAAATAAGTTTTTTAGTAAAGATTCCAATTGATAAAAAAAATGAGTTCAAAAGTCAATTTGAAAGTTCATTAGTTTCATTTCTTTTTAGGGTGTCCGGTTTATTTCTCTTTTATCTTAGGGCTTTGACGTAGTTTATCCTATTCTAAAATCCAACTTTTGCAAGTAGATAATTCTCTCGATAAAAGAAAAAAACTGTTTTCATTTTTGTAAAGGTCGATGGGGAAAATAAGACTCCCCACCACAAAAATCTTAGTGAAAATCTACTACAAAGAAATAAAAAAATCTTGTATTTTTTTCTTTATTCTGCTTTTTTTTTAGAATTCAGCAAACAGAAGAATTCTTTTTTTTAGACATCTTATAAGATGGAAACCTGGTCTATTTCATATTGATTAGAATAGGGACTGCCAATTGTGAATTTGATATTAACAAATTATTGAGCCAATTTTTGAGTCAAATCCATTCCGATTATTCCAATAGTTTAGGACTTATTTGTTTGTCGTACAAAAAAACTTTTTGAATTCCCGGTAGAAAGAGATTTCCCTAATGACAAAGCTTTTAACGCCGCCCAATATCCTTTCCTTTTCCAAATATTTTTACGAATACGCTTTTTTGATATAGAAGTACGTTTTTTTGGAACTGCCATTTTAAAATCATTGTTATAGTTGGATGTGAAAGACATCTATTGTTCAAAACAAATTATTATTTATTTTTCATTATCTATTTTTTCTAGAAATAATATTCTCTTTATAAAAAAGAAATATAGAAATATAGATATGTGAAAGATCCGTGAAAATGGGATCAAAAATTACTCGAAATAACAAAATTTTGATTCCATACAATATTCTAAAACCAAAATTGGAACTCTTAGTTCTCGTTCTTTATCTCTCAAATTTATATCTTTAGAATCTGCAGAATCTGCTAGGTCATAGAAATCAAACTTAATGATTTAATAAAATAAAGAAAGAACCTAAAAGACCTTGATTTTCGTCATTCTATACTTTATTTACATTTAATAAAATCCCTCAAAGGATTGTAAACTTTTGCCTAATCTAATAAAAAACTTGAGTCTTTTTTTAGTCAAACTCGAGAAAGGAATACACCTAAATTCAATTTGAAAATTCGAATGAGATTACTAATAAATCTGTTAAAGGATACCTGGTTTGATAAAAAAATATCTCAATCGTTTTTTAGCCTTTCTCGATAAAAAAAAGTTCATTTTAGATCTATAATATTCTAACGTTTACTAAGAAATCGTTTTGATTGAAATGGAAAACAATCAATCCCATAATGAATTAGTTAATGAGTTAAAAGAAACTAACTAAAATCAAGAGTTTTTATTTCATTTATTTCATTAGACCTATGACCTTAGTTAATCCTATAATTCATATCAGCATCAAGTACTCTTTTTAGTGTAATTTTTTATCCTTGCTCTGCTCTATGAATATAAATTATTATTACGAGAAATTCTCGTAATAATAATTTATATTTGCATTTTCCTGTTATAAGTATTCGTTTTTATATCTAACTTGGTTATCTCATTTGACCAATTGTAACTTCTTGTTTTGAATATTTGAACGATTTTGAAAAGACTCAGAATAAATACTAATCTAAAATTATTAAATAAGTTAGTGCATATCTTGATTTTTTATTGACCTTTTTTCGAACGAGGTAAGATCCGGTGAATCGGAAACAATTAATTAAGAATAAAAAACTTTTTTTATGGAACAGACATATCAATATGCGTGGATAATACCTTTCCTTCCACTCCCAGTTCCTATGTTAATAGGGTTGGGACTTCTTCTTTTTCCGACGGCAACAAAAAGTCTTCGTCGTATGTGGTCTTTTCAGAGCATTTTATTGTTAAGTA